TTCTCGGTAATTCGATATATCTTCTTTGAAAAAAAAGAAACATTTTCATTATTCTTCATTGTTAATAAAGTTAACAAAGGAAAATCTTTCTTATTGACTTTGGGACGTTCTTTACCCCATAGAGATATTGAATAGCGGGAAGTCGTTTTTTTACCGCTGTAATTTTGCAAATGTGCATTTAAATGTCCTTCAAAAGTAAGTAAATAGATTCGAAACATATAAAATGCGGTTAATCCTGCCGTAGAACAAGCTATTATTGCAAGAATCGGTGAATATAACCAACTATCATTAAGAATTTCATCTTTGGACCAAAAACAAGCAAGAGGGGGAATACCACAAAGAGAAAGTGTACCTAATAAAAAAGCGGTTTTGGTAATTGGTACATGTTTTGTTAAACCTCCCATAAAAACCATATTTTGACTTTTATTTGGAGAATATCCAACAATTGTTTGCATTGAATGAATAACGGAGCCGGAGCCTAAAAACAATAATGCTTTCGAATAAGCATGAGTAATCAAATGAAATAAAGCACTTCGATAAGACCCCATACCTAGAGCTAACATCATATAACCCAATTGAGACATTGTGGAATAAGCTAAACCCCTCTTAATGTCTTTTTGAGCAAGAGCTAAAGTAGCTCCCAAAAATACTGTTATTATCCCTATCAAAGAAATTAAATTCATTATGTGAGGTATGACTAGGAAAAGGGGTAGAAGTCGAGCTACAAGAAAAATTCCCGCTGCTACCATAGTAGCGGCGTGTATAAGAGCTGAAATAGGAGTAGGCCCTTCCATAGCATCAGGTAACCATACATGAAGGGGAAATTGTGCGGATTTTGCAACTGCACCGGACAATAATAAAACAGCGCACAAAGTAACAAATAAAAGATTTACCTCATTATTATAAATCAAGTTATCGAATATTTGGAATAACTCACGAAATTCAAAACTCCCCGTTATCCAATAAAAACCCAAAATTCCCAATAATAAACCAAAATCCCCGACACGATTAGTTATAAACGCTTTTTGACAAGCATTTGCTGCAACGGGTCGTGTGAACCAAAATCCTATTAATAGATATGAACAGAGTCCAACTAATTCCCAAAAAATATAAATTTGTATCAAATTCGAGCTAGTAACTAATCCCAACATCGAAGTACTGAAAAAACTCATATAAGAAAAAAATCTCAAATATCCGCGATCATGAAACATATAATTATCACTATAAATAAGAACCATAATTCCAACAGTAGTGATTAATATTGACATAATAGAAGTAAGCGGATCGATTAAGTAGCCGAATTCTAAAGAAAAATCATTATTTATGATCCAAGACCAGACATATTGATAGGTAAAACTGTTATTTATTTGCTGAATAGACAGATTGATCGCAAAAATCATGACTATACTTAATAATAAAACGCTCTGAAAAGCCCACATACGACGAAGACTTTTTGTTGCCGCCGGAAAAAGAAGAAGTCCCACCCCAATTAAGATAGGAACTGGAAGTGGAAGGAAAGGTATTATACATGCGTATTGATATGTCTGTTCCATAAAAAATAACAAAATTTTTTAGTCTTAATTAATTACTTTCGAGTCACCGGATCCTACCCCTTTACAAAGGGGTCAATAAAAAAATATGCACGAACTTAAAGAAAAATTTAGCATTTGGTATTCTTACTTATTAAGAATCTTTTTGAAATAGTCCAAATATTCAGGATTCGTAGAGCAAGCATGGGAATTCCACTAAAAAGTCCTTGATTCTGATATCAATCATGGGATTAACTAATGTAATCGGCTTAATAACCCGTCATTTTCATTTTACTTAGTTGATTCCAACTGAGTTTTTTTAAGGTTGATTGTTTTCTAATAAATCAAAAATATTTGATTTATTAGAAAACGTTAGATAAAACGATATGTCTTGTAACATAACAGATTCATTGCTACTCTCATTCGAATTTAAACAGTTTTTTAATTCGTATTCTTTCCTCAAGTTTGGCTAGTTAATCAAAGAAAAATTCAATTTTTTATTAAGTAAAAGTTATCTTTTTAAATACTTCAATAGATTTTATTACATGTAAAAAAAATATGAAATGCCTGAAATCAACAGAGATAGGTCTTTTAGATTTTTTTTTAGTTCAACTAAGTAGATTTCGATGTTACAACTGATTATAGAAATATATGAGAAAGAACGAAAAATAAAAGTTACAAATTGTTTGTTCTTACAAGGCTTGTAAGACATAAAAAACCGTGTTTGAACAAAACTTTTTTTAGTATCTTTTATAAAATTTTCCCATATTTATTTATTTGTTTTGTTAGGAAGCTACTAAGAAAAAAACTAGATAATTGAATAGTCACTAACCATTCGTAGATGTCTTTCACATTCAACTATAACAATGGGAAACCTCTTAATTTCTAAATGGCAGTTCCAAAAAAACGCACTTCTATATCAAAAAAGCGTATTCGTAAAAAGATTTGGAAAAGGAAGGCCTCTAGGTCGGCGTTAAAAGCTTTGGCATTAGGAAAATCTCTTTCTACCGGGAAGTCAAAAAGTTTTTTCTTGCAACAAACAAATACGTGATAAAAGGTTGGTTGTAATACTCTGAATAGATTTTTCTCGAAAATTGGCTTATTTCAGTTTTAATATAAAATTAACAATTCACATTCTTTCTTATTTTGGACTACTGAATAGGAAATAGACTCCGTTTTGTGATTATGATATGTAAAAATGTAAAAATTGAAAATTTGTGAATTTCGTGAATTCTACGAATTCTAAAAAACACTATAATAATAAAGAAAAATAGAAGATTTTTCCCTTCTTTGTCGTATATTTTTTCATTTTGTTGATGGGGAGTCTTATCTTCCCCATCGACCTATTTGTCATAATTTGAATATCATTAAAAAAAAATTTATTTGTTCTCTATCTAAATATCGATAAAATATTGATAGAAAGTCAGAGATAATATTTTTTGTTAAAATTCACTATAGAAAGATAGAAACTAATTGCTTCAATTTTTAATAACTTTCTGACTTCTTATTTCTCTCAATTACTATAAAAGTTCCCATATGTCTTCTGTTTTCAGTCCAATCGGGAAAAGACGTCAACTGATGGATTTTATTCTTTCAAATTTAGGAAATCGGGTAAATGATAAACAATTCATTCAAAAAAGAAAACATTTTGTTTTGAATTATATTCCTAACCAAAGAGCAGGAGCTGTCAAGTTACAAAAGTTCGATTCTCGAAGAGCCTAAATAAGACTAAAGTCCTAAGAAGAATAAAAGGGAACTAACTGAAAATATCAACCTTCAAATCCACCTTTGAACTAATTGGTATTTATCAATTCAAATCCTTATAAAAAAAAAATTTCCTTGAATTGACTCTTTTAATCTCGACGATTGAATATGAATAAGCTATTATAGGTTCGACCAAGCCGCTATGGTGAAATCGGTAGACACGCTGCTCTTAGGAAGCAGTGCTAGAGCATCTCGGTTCGAATCCGAGTAGCGGCATACCATCTTCTAAAAGAGAGAGAATAGATATTATAATGAATAATGAATTAAATTCCCGATTTCTCTTAATTAATTTAATTAAATTAAGGGATTACTCTTTTTTTTTTTTTTTAGATTTTTATGATATTTTCAACTTTAGAGCACATATTAACTCATATTTCTTTTTCGATTGTTTTGATTGTGATTACAATTCGGTTGATAAACCTATTGGTCACAGAAATCACAAAACCATATGATTTATCAGAAAAGGCCATGATAACTACTTTTTTTTGTCTAACAGGATTATTAGTCACTCGTTGGATTTATTCAGGCCATTTTCCACTAAGTGATTTATATGAATCAGTAATCTTTCTTTCATGGAGTTTCTCCATTATTTATATAGTTGCGAATTTCAAAAAAAAGTCAAATCTAAACACAATAACCGCCTCAAGTACTCTTTTTACCCAAGGCTTTGCGACTTCGGGCCTTTTAACTGAAATGCATAAACCTGGAATATTAGTACCTGCCCTCCAATCTGAGTGGTTAATAATGCACGTAAGTATGATGATATTGAGCTATGCGGCTCTTCTGTGTGGATCATTATTATCAGCCGCACTTCTAGCCATTACATTTAAAAAGACAGGTAATGAATTATTAAAATTAATTGAGTCATTCTCAATTGACGAAATTCAAGACAGGAATGAAATAATTAATATTTTAGGAAATAGTTCTTTTTTTTCTGATAAGAATTATTACAAGGCCCAATTGCTTCAACAGTTGGATTATTGGAGTTATCGGGTGATTAGTCTAGGGTTTCTCTTTTTAACCATCGGTATTATTTCGGGAGCAGTATGGGCTAATGAAGCATGGGGATCATATTGGAGTTGGGACCCAAAAGAAACTTGGGCTTTTATTACTTGGATCATATTTGCTATTTATTTACATACTCGAACAAATAAGAATTTCCGGGGTGCAAATTCCGCAATTGTGGCAACTCTAGGCTTTCTTATAATTTGGATCTGTTATTTTGGAGTCAATCTATTAGGACTAGGGCTACACAGTTATGGTTCATTTACAGGAATGTCTAGTTAAATTCAAGAAAGCTTCTTACGGATACAAACTAAGTAGAGTACATACAGTGTATATACAAAACTTTGTATGAACCGGTGAGAACCGCGTGCATACTGTAATTCGCGCGGTTCTCGCAAAGACCGTGCATATCAGGTTAACATTAAAGTTTATTTTTTTTTTTTACTTAGCTTAAAAGAATAGAAAAAAGTATTCTTTTTCATTATACAACGAACTTTAAAAAAGTATATAATTTTTTATTATAGAAAACTATCTATAAAAAATTAGCTAAAATAACTTCAACCTTATCAACTGATAATGAAAGAACAAAATCGGGGTACATCCCAACGCCTATTACAGGTAGAAAGAAAGAGATTGCAACAAATAACTCGCGAGGTCCAAAATCAAAAACATAAGAATTGGGGGCATTAAATAGCTTGTATCCATAGAACATCTGACGTAACATAGATAATGAATAAATAGGAGTTAATATCATTCCAATTGCCATTACAAAAGTAATTAGTATTTTTGGCATTAAAAGATATTTTTGACTAGTAATTATTCCCCACAATACTATCAATTCTGCAACAAAACCACTCATACCTGGTAATGCAAGGGAGGCCAGGGAAAAGCTACTGAACATCGTAAATATTTTTGGCATAGGAATAGCTGCTCCGCCCATTTCGGTGAGATAAAGAAGACGTATTCTATCATAACTCGTTCCTGCCAAGAAAAAAAGTGCTGCCCCAATAAATCCGTGAGAGATTATTTGTAAAATGGCTCCATTCAGTCCTGCATCAGTTATAGAACCAATTCCTATAAGTATGAAACCCATATGAGATACAGAGGAGTAGGCTATTCTTTTTTTTAAATTACGTTGGCCGGAAGATGTTGAAGCTGCATAGATTATTTGTATTGTACCTATTATCAGTAACCAAGGAGAAAATATAGAATGGGCGTGAGGTAATAATTCCATATTAATCCGAATCAATCCATATGCTCCCATTTTTAATAAGATTCCGGCTAAAAGCATACAAGTACTGTAATGAGCTTCTCCATGGGTATTTGGTAACCATGTATGTAGAGGTAGAATCGGTGATTTAACAGCAAAAGAAATAAAAAATCCAATATAAAATAGTATTTCTAAGGGCATAGGATACGGTTGATTAATTAATCTTTCAAAATCCAATGTTGGCTCATTTGAACCATATAAACCAAGACCCAGAATTCCCATTAATAAAAAAATAGAACCCCCCGCCGTGTACAAAATAAATTTTGTTGCCGAGTACATACGCTTCTTTCCTCCCCACATGGATAAAAGGAGATAAACCGGAATTAATTCTAACTCCCACATGATGAAAAAAAGTAAAAGGTCCCGAGAAGAAAACGATCCTATTTGAGCGCTATACATTGATAACATCAAAAAATGGAATAATCGAGACTCTCGAGTAACTGGCCAGGCCGCTAAAGTAGCTAAAGTAGTGATAAATCCAGTTAGTAAAACAGATCCAATAGAAAGTCCATCGATTCCTAAATTCCAATGCAAATTAAATAAATCGATCCATTTATAGTCTTCAACGAGTTGGATTAATGGATCGTCTGATTGGAAATGATAACAGAATGTATAAGTTGTTAAAAGAAGTTCTAAAATACATATACAAATAGTATACCATCTTATTATTCTATTTCCTCTATGGGGAAGAAATAAAATTATGGAACCCGCAGATAGTGGTAAAAATACAATTATTGTTAACCAAGGAAAATTATTCGTGGTAAAGACAAGATACACTTGGGCCAGAAAACCCATGCGAAAAAAGTTTTTTTAAGCACGGGTTTTCTCGGTAAAACAAATCAGATGAATTTGACTATAGTTTTCGGTAACGTATTAATAAGCTAGACCCATGCTGCGAGTTGTTTCATGCCCTAAATAAACTCGAACACTCAAAAAATCCGTTGGACAAGCGGATTCACATCTCTTACAACCGACACAATCCTCTGTTCTTGGAGCAGAAGCAATTTGTTTAGCTTTACAGCCGTCCCAAGGTATCATTTCTAACACATCTGTGGGGCAGGCTCGAACACATTGAGTACACCCAATACATGTATCATAAATCTTTACTGAATGTGACATTGGATCTATACATTTTTGAATGGTAGAAATTTTCGATCTAGTACACTTATCATTGAAAAATATATAAAAATATTTAGCTATTAGACGAATCGATGAGTTTCCAGAGTTTTTTAATCAATTTAGTTCTGAATCGGCTTATGAAATAGAGCCAAAATACTTTGATTTTTTATATTTATACCACCAAGAACATAACTTATGAGCTAGATATTATTATTTGGAAATATTAAAATTTATACAATTAATCCTATTTATTCAACAAATTCGATTGATTGATACGAGTTGACTTTCTATTACGATAAATTGATGAAACAATAGCAAGTCCGATAGCTGCTTCGGCGGCTGCAATAGCTATAATAAAAATTGAGAAAATGCTTCCTTTTAAGTGACGACTATCAAAAAAATCAGAAAATGTTACAAAATTGATATTAACCCCATTTAATATAAGTTCAAGACACATAAGAGCCCTAACCATATTTCGACTCGTGATCAATCCATATAGACCGACAGAAAATAAATAGGCACTCAAAACAAGTACATGTTCGAGCATCATTAACTAACTCCTTATCAATCTCGATTCATTTCAATATGAACAAAAATTTCACTAATTAGATTAACTAGAACATACCAAGTAATAAAATAAAGAAATATATTGGAAATAGATCGAACTAATAAAGTAAAGAATTTTTTTTTCTTTTTTTTTTATTTTTTTATACATGAATTCAAATAGAATAGAAAGGAAATGAATGTGATAGTCCAGAATACAGTTTGATTTTGATTCCCCCTTCTAAAAAGTGATTATTGACGAGCTACAGC